CTTGGTTCAGTTCTCCACCCTAACGACAGAAAAAAGAATTGATAAAATTCTATTGAGTCTGACTCATAGTGATCATTTATCAAAGAATGACTCTGGTTATCAAATGATTGAACAACCAGGATCAATTTACTTACGATACTTAGTTGACATTCATAAAAAGTATCCAATGAATTATGAGTTCAATAGATCCTGTTTAGCAGAAAGACGGATATTCCTTGCCCATTATCAGACAATCACTTATTCACAAACCTCGTGCGGGGCTAATAGTTTTCATTTCCCATCTCATGGAAAACCCTTTTCGCTCCGCTTAGACCTATCCCCTTCTAGGGATATTTTAGTGATAGGTTCGATAGGAACTGGACGATCCTATTTGGTCAAATACCTAGCGACAAACTACTATTCCTATGTTCCTTTCATTACGGTATTTTCGAACAAGTTCCTGGATGACAAGCCTAAAGGTTTTCTTTCTGATATTGATTATAGTGATGATATCCATATTGGTGATAGTAACGATATCCATATTGATGATAGTGACGATATTGATGATGACCTTGATACAGAACTGCTAACTATGACGAATGAGCTAACTATGTATATGACGCCGAAAATAGACCAATTTGATATCACCTTTCAATTCGAATTTGCAAAAGCAATGTCTCCTTGCATAATATGGATTCCAAACATTCATGATCTATATGTGAATGAGTCGAATTCTCTATCCCTCGGTCTATTAATGAACTATCTCTCCAGGGATTGTGAAAGATGTTCCACTAGAAAGAGTCTTGTTATTGCTTCGACTCATATTCCCCAAAAAGTGGATCCCGCTTTCATAGCTCCGAATAAATTCAATACATTCATTAAGATACGAAGGCTTCTTATTCCACAACAACGAAAGCACTTTTTCATTCTTTCATATACTAAGGGATTTCACTTGGAAAAGAAAATGTTCCATACTAACGGATTCGGGTCCATAACCATGAGTTCCAATGCACGAGATCTTGTAGCACTTATCAATGAGGCCCTATCTATTAGTATTATACAGAAGAAATCCATTATAGAAACTGATACAATTAGATCAGCTCTTCATAGACAAACTTGGGATTTGCGATCCCAGGTAAGATCGGTTCAGGATCATGGTATACTTTTCTATCAGATAGGAAGGGCTGTTGCACAAAATGTACTTCTAAGTAATTGCTCCATAGATCCTATATCTATCTATATGAAGAAGAAATCATGTAAGGAAAGGGATTCTTATTTGTACAAATGGTACTTCGAACTTGGAACGAGCATGAAGAAATTAACGATACTTCTTTATCTTTTGAGTTGTTCCGCCGGATCGGTCGCTCAAGATCTTTGGTCTCCACTCGGACCCGATGAAAAAAATGGGATCACTTCTTATGGATTCGTTGAGAATGATTCTGATCTAGTTCATGGCCTATTAGAAGTGGAAGGCGCTCTGGTGGGATCTTCACGGACAGAAAAAGATTGCAGTCAGTTTGATAATAATCGAGTGACATTGTTTCTTCGGTCCGAACCGAGGAATCCGTTAGATATGATGCAAAATGGATCTTGTTCTCTCGTTGATCGTAGATTTCTATATGAAAACGAATCGGAGTTTGAAGAAGGAGAAGGAGCCGTCGACCCGCAACAGATAGAGGAGGATTTATTAAATCACATAGTTTGGGCTCCTAGAATATGGCGCCCCTGCGGCAATCTATTTGATTGTATCGAAAGGCCCAATGAATTGGGATTTCCCTATTTAGCCAGGTCATTTCGGGGCAAGCAGATCATTTATCATAAAGGGGATGAGCTTCAAGAGAATGATTCGGAGTTCTTGCAGAGTGGAACCATGCAGTACCAGAAACGAGATAGATCTTCCAAAGAACAAGGCTTTTTTCGAATAAGCCAATTCATTTGGGACCCTGCGGATCCATCCTTTTTCCTATTCAAAGATCAGCCCTTTATCTCTGTGTTTTCACGTCGAGAATTCTTTGCAGATGAAGAGATTTCAAAGGGGCTTATTACTTCCCAAACAAATCCTCCCACATCTATATATAAACGCTGGTTCATCAAGAATACGCAAGAAAAGCACTTCGAATTGTTGATTCATCGCCAAAGATGGCTTAGAACCAATAGTTCATTATATAATGGGTCTTTCCGTTCTAATACTCTATCCGAGAGTTATCAATATTTATCAAATCTGTTCCTATCTAACGGAACGCTCTTGGATCAAATGACAAAGACATTGTTGAGAAAGAAATGGCTTTTCCCGGATGAAATGAAACATTTGATTCATGTAACAGGAGAAAGATTTCCCATTCCTTAGCCGTCTATGTGGCCATGAAAAAGAGGTAAGTGGAACAGAATTGACCGGGTCGGGTGGTAGAGTCGCGGAAACACTTCTTTATTCCATATTTTGGACCTTAGTTCCATGGAACAATATGCTACTGCTGAAACAGGGAAGAATTGAAATCTTAGATCAAAACACTATGTATGGATG